ATTATAAAATGTTGAATTTTTTAGCATTAAGAAATTTTTAAAAATTTCAATCGAATTATTTGGGCTAATATTTAGGTGATTTATGCGATGGGCTAACGCGGCATGCATGTATATATATATAATGCGATGGCTAACTCATACCCCAACTCGTTGGCCTGCACGTTCTCGAACCTTCCTTGGTTTCGGGGTTTGACAAGGATAACAGGATTTGCTGAGCGTAGGGGGTAGGGGGGTTTGTCGCGCAGAAACCAAAAGAGGGGCATATATATAAGGGTAAGGTGAAGAAGTAATAGATATGTTATGCACTTGAGTTATTAATATGTAATTCTTAAGTTATGTCTTTTAATAATTAACCTACTTTATTTGTAAGCAAAGAAAGAGTACAACCTTGATATATTTGTTGCGCCTGCACTCTGAAATGTAAGTGAAGGGAAACCAAAAAAGAGAACCCTATGCATATAAAAGAATGCCCGGCATGTTGGGTAACGAGGAGTATGTAATTACACCATTAACCGTATGCAGGAACAATGTGATAAGTGTGGGAAAAACAGTTAAGTACGTGAAAGAGATAATCATATGCAAGGAATAATTCATAATATACCACACCCTCAGTTTGTGTCCCTGGTTCTATCATTAATAGTATGCCTTTATTTCAACCAGTTGGTGGTCTCTTACTACATTAATATGTTTATAATAAACCTTAGTTGAGTATTTCGAGGAAAAATGTGAGGGCCATTTTTAAGGGATTAATCTATTTCCCAGGTTAATATAAATTATTTCTGAGTTTTAATATTTAGCGTATGTACGTTTAGGACGTTAGTACTTGCTTTGGGGTTAAAATAATTTAATGGTGATAATACATATGTAAGTACTAATGCATAATGTAATATTATGCATATTATGTACTATACCATACATATTACTATCAGAAGATAGTTTAATTTAGAATTCTGGCTTTGGGAGCCAGGGGTGGGAGTTAAAATCTCCCTTTTCTGGGCGCTAGGGAGGAATTTAACCTCCGATCTTCGGATTACAAGACCGATGCTTTTAGACTAAGCTACTAGGGCAAGCTCATTTTAATGCTTTATTTTCCAGTCAGCCTGCCACTGGGACAAGGATAAGGAAAAGTGCAAAATACAGAATTGAAGCGACTTGGCCGATGACAACATATGGATGTTCTACGGGTATGCCTCCAATTCATGTTAGGATAAGTATGTCTGCTACGAGGGTTCAGAATAAGAATTGTGTTAGGGGGCGGAAGGTTAGTCCTCGTTGTTTTGAGGTGTGTAAAATTGGGACTACTATGAGGATTAGGATAGAAAATAATAGTGCAAGGACGCCCCCTAATTTGTTAGGGATAGATCGTAGAATGGCGTAAGCAAATAGGAAGTACCATTCGGGCTTAATGTGTGGAGGGGTAACTATCGGATTGGCGGGGGTGAAGTTGTCTGGGTCTCCCAGCAGGTTAGGGGAGAACAGTGCTAATGATGTTAGTGCTAGAAGTATTAGTACAAAACCAAGAAGATCCTTGTAAGAGAAGTATGGGTGGAAGGAGATTTTGTCTGCGTCAGAGTTTAGTCCGGCTGGGTTATTTGATCCTGTCTCGTGTAAAAATAGTAGGTGGATGACGGTTGCGGCGGCAATAACAAATGGCAGGAGAAAGTGAAAGGCGAAGAATCGTGTTAGTGTTGCGTTGTCGACTGAAAATCCGCCTCAAATTCATTGGACAAGGGTGTCTCCTATATAAGGGACTGCTGATAAAAGGTTGGTAATTACTGTGGCCCCTCAGAAGGATATTTGGCCCCATGGGAGAACATAGCCAACGAAGGCTGTTATTATAACCAGCAGCAGCAGAACCACTCCAATGTTTCAGGTTTCTTTGTAGAGGTAGGACCCGTAATAGAGGCCTCGAGCTACGTGCATGTAGATGCAGATGAAAAAGAATGATGCTCCGTTGGCGTGTACGTTCCGAATAAACCAGCCGTAGTTCACGTCCCGGCAGATGTGGGCAACTGATGAGAATGCAGTTGAAATATCAGAGGTGTAGTGCATAGCTAGAAATAATCCTGTTAAGATTTGTGTAATTAGACAGAGTCCGAGGAGGGACCCAAAGTTTCATCATACTGAAATATTAGATGGTGTTGGTAGGTCAACTAGTGCATCATTAGCGATTTTTATTAGCGGGTGGGTTTTTCGTAGGCTTGCCATTATTGTTCTTGTAGTTGAACTACAACGGTGGTTCTTCAAGTCATTGGTCTCGGTTAAAGTCCGAGCAAGAATTATGACCTATTTTATGTTTATGTTATTGGTGGCTTTGATTGTGGGATTAATTGCTGTTGCTTCAAATCCCACCCCTTATTTTGCTGCTTTGGGGTTGGTAGTAGCGGCGGGTGTTGGGTGTGGGGTTTTAGTTGGGTGCGGGGGGTCTTTTTTATCTTTGGTTCTATTTTTAATCTATTTGGGGGGCATACTAGTAGTATTTGCCTATTCAGCGGCTTTGGCTGCTGAGCCTTTTCCGGAAGCTTGGGGAAGCCGTTCTGTTGCAGGGTATGTTTTGGTTTATCTATTAGGGGTAATTTTAGCAGGCGGGATGTTTTGAGGCGGTTGATACGAGGGTTCTTGAGTAATCATTGATGGATTGAAAGAGTTTTCTATACTACGTGGTGACGTTAGTGGCGTAGCTGTCATATACTCTTTTGGTGGGGCCATGTTAGTTATTTGTGCTTGAGTGTTGCTTTTAACACTCCTTGTAGTGTTAGAGCTTACTCGGGGGCTAAGTCGAGGCACTCTTCGGGCCGTCTAAATGATAGTTAAAAGAATAGCGAGGGTCAAGGTTAACAGGAAGATGGTGAGGTATGTTTTAATTATTCCTCGTTGGATATCACTTGTGACTTTTGATATTATCATTTGTGTAAATGCCAGCCCTTTTGGCCCTGAAATCTCAAACCATGTTTGGTCTAGTTTAGTGGCGATGGATTGTCCTAAGGATAGGTTAAGTTTCGGGGGTAGTCGGTGAATCAATGATGGAAAATATCCTAGTATATTTGAGAAATTGTGCAGGTGAATTGTAGGGGTAATTTTAATCTGTTTGTTGGTTATGGCTGTTAATTCCATGGCTACTAGGAGTCCTACAATGGTAACCATGAGGGCTGCTATTTTTAGGGCCAAAGGTATAGTTATAATGGGTGTTTTTGAGGGTAGGAAGTTGGATGTAATAATAAGTCCTGCAATGATGCTCCCTCAAGCAAGTCGTTTAATAGGGTTAATTACTAGGGGGTTGTTCTCGTTAATAGGGGATAACGGGAGGAATCGCGGGGACCCCATAGTTACAAAGAACACGACTCGGAAGCTGTAGACCGCGGTGAATGATGTGGCAATTAGTGTAAGGGTCAGGGCTCAGGCGTTAAGGTGTGAGGTGTTTAGGGCTTCAATAATGGCGTCTTTTGAAAAAAACCCGGCCAGGAAGGGAGTTCCCGTTAGTGCTAGACTGCCAATTGTAAGGTAGGTTGAAGTAGCGGGTATCAAGTTGTGGAGACCCCCCATTTTACGGATATCTTGTTCATCATTTAGGCTGTGGATAATTGAGCCCGAGCATAAGAATAATATAGCTTTGAAAAAAGCGTGTGTACAGATGTGAAGAAATGCCAGTTGTGGTTGATTAAGTCCAATTGTGACTATTATTAGACCTAGTTGACTTGATGTTGAGAAAGCCACAATTTTTTTGATGTCATTTTGGGTTAGGGCGCAGGTAGCTGTAAATAGTGTAGTTAGTGCGCCTAGGCAAAGACAAATTGTCAATGCAGTTTCGTTGTTTTCTATAAGGGGGTGAAGGCGAATTAGTAGGAAAATTCCGGCAACTACTATTGTGCTAGAATGGAGTAGGGCAGATACTGGCGTAGGGCCCTCCATGGCAGAAGGTAGTCATGGATGAAGGCCGAATTGGGCCGACTTCCCTGTTGCTGCTAGGATCAATCCAACTAATGGGACCGTTATGTCAAAATTTTTTGATAGAAAGAAGATTTGTTGAATTTCTCATGAATTTAAATTTATTGCGAATCAGGCCATACTTAAGATTAGTCCAATGTCTCCCACCCGATTGTAAATTACAGCCTGAAGGGCTGCTGTATTAGCGTCCGCTCGGCCATATCACCATCCGATTAATAAAAAGGATATAATTCCAACGCCTTCTCACCCAATGAATAGTTGAAACATGTTATTAGCGGTGACAAGGGTAATTATAGCTACTAAAAACAAAAGAAGATACTTGAAAAATCGGTTCACATTGGGGTCGGAGTGCATGTATCATAGTGCAAACTCTAAAATTGATCAGGTGACATACAGTGCAATAGGGGTGAAGATAAGGGAATAGTGGTCGAATTTAAAGCTAATGTTCGTGTCAAATATATGTGTGTTTATTCAGTGTCAGTTTGTAGTAATGCTCTCCACCCCCTGGTCTAAAAAGATTGCGAGTGGAAGAAGACTAATAAAGAATGCGGTGCTGACAGCAGTTTTAACATGCGTAGCTGCTCAGTCAGGGTCCTGTGGCTTTGGGTTTAATGTTATTAGTAGTGGGATGATGAGGATTGTAATAACTAAAATAAGTGAGGAGGATATAATTAGTGTTATTGAATTCATAGCTTCCACTTGGATTTGCACCAAGAGTTTTTGGTTCCTAAGACCAATGGATGAGCTGTTATCCTTCAGAAGCGTGAGGAAGCCGCGGAGTTTAACCGCGGTGCATAAGGATTAGCAGTACTTACTGGTTTCTGTCCTTCCTTGGTGAGTAAGGGGACTTTAACCCCTGTCTTTAGAATCACAATCTAATATTTTAGTTAAATTATACTTACTAATAACATCATCCCCACATAAGTTCCGGTTTTGTTACAAGGAGAATTACGGGGATCAGGTGAAGGGCTATTAACAAGTGCTCTCGTGTGTGGAATGGTGGGAGTTTTATGATGTGGTTTGGCGTTGGGCCTCGTTGAGTTATTAGGAATAAGTAGAGGGAGTAACCGGCTGTAATTAACGTGCCTGTTCCTGTAAGTGCAATAGTCCAGGGGGATCAGTTAAATAGGGTTGTGATAATTATAAGTTCCCCCATTAAGTTGGGTAGTGGAGGGAGGGCTAGGTTAGCTAGATTGGCGATGAATCATCAAACTGCTGTTAATGGGAAAATTATTTGTAGTCCTCGGGCGAGTACTATGGTTCGGCTGTGTGTTCGTTCGTAGGCCGTGTTGGCTAGACAAAAAAGTATTGAGGATACTAACCCGTGGGCGATTATAAGGATAATTGCCCCTGAAAACCCCCAGGGGGTTTGAATTAGGATACCGCCCGCTACAAGTCCCATATGGCTGACTGATGAGTAGGCGATTAGGGATTTAAGGTCTGTTTGTCGTAGGCAAATAGACCCGGTCATAATAATGCCTCATAGCGCTAGAATAATGAAAGGGTAAACTAGTTGTTTTGAGAGCGGATCTAGTATAATTATTATTCGTATTATACCATATCCGCCCAGTTTAAGAAGCACGGCTGCTAGTACTATAGACCCTGCTACGGGGGCTTCTACATGTGCTTTTGGGAGTCACAGGTGGACCCCATAGAGTGGTATTTTTACTAGAAATGCAATTAGACAGGCGGCCCATCAGATTTTATGGCCTCAGGAGTCTAGTAGAAGCGGCTGTGAATACTGGATGACTAATATGGAGAGGGTTCCTGTGGATTGCTGTAGGAGGAGTAGCGCGACAAGGAGCGGCAAAGAGCCCGCTAGTGTATAAAATAGAAAGTATGTGCCGGCATTAAGTCGCTCGGTCTGGTTACCTCACCGAGTAATAATAATTAAGGTTGGGATAAGTGTGGCCTCAAACATGATGTAGAACATGATGATTTCTGTAGCACCGAAGGCTAAAATTAGGAAAGTTTGCAGGGAGGTGAGAAGTGTAATATAAAGGCGTTGTCGGCTGAGGGGTTCGGGATTAATGTGGTTTTGGCTAGCTAAAATTATAAGTGGAAGAAGTCAGCAGGTTAATACTAGCAGGGGGGTTGATAGGGGGTCTGTGGCCAGGTACATATTAGAGGTGGCTCACCCTGTTTCAGATGTTCACTTTAGTCATGTTAGGCTAATGAGGGCAATCGAGAGGCTATGTGTAATTGTGGTTGTTCATAACCATTTAGGGGAAATTAGTCAAATTGTTGGGAATATTATGATTGTTGGGATTAATACTTTTAGCATTGTAGGAGGTTTAGGTTTTGTAGGCGGTCTGTTCCGTGGGTTCGGGCTGTGGCCACCAGAAGTGCTAGTCCTGTGCTTGCTTCACAAGCGGAGAAGGCCAGAAGAAGTATGGGGGCAGTGGAGAAGCTAGTAGATTCGAATTGCAGTGCTCACAGGGCCAACGCAATAAATAGGGACAGTATTATGCCCTCTAAGCATAGAAGCGCGGATAACAGGTGAGTACGGTGAAATGCTAGTCCTATTAGGCCAAGAATAAATGCTGAACTGAAGCTGAAGTGTACTGGTGTCATAAGGGGGTCGTGGACTTAAACCACAATTTTCTGAGCCGAAATCAGAGGTCTTATTTTGGACTAACTCCCTTATTCTGCTCATTCTAGGCCTCCTTGGGTTCATTCATAAATTAGTCCTAGGGTTAATAAAATAAGGACTGTGGTTGCTCAAAAGAACGTTCCTGTGGGGTTGTGAAGTTGATCTCCTCAAGGTAGGGGGAGAAGGAGGGCAATTTCTAGGTCAAATAAGAGGAATAAAATAGCAACTAGAAAGAATCGCAAGGAAAATGGTAGGCGGGCAGATCCTAGGGGGTCAAATCCGCACTCATACGGAGAGAGTTTTTCTGCGTCTGGGTTCATCTGTGGCAGTCAGAAGGATACAATTGCTAGAACTGATGACAGGGCTGCTGTAATAAGGAGAATAGTCGTAATTAAGTTCATTATCTTTCCCTGGGGTTTAACCAAGACTAAATGATTGGAAGTCACTTGTACTAATTTAATACTAGAAAGATATGAGCCTCATCAGTAGATGGATACGTAAAGGAATAGTCATACTACGTCAACAAAATGTCAGTATCAGGCAGCGGCTTCAAAACCGAAGTGGTGTTCAGATGTGAAGTGGTATTGGATTTGTCGAAGGAGGCAGACGGCCAGGAAGGTTGAGCCAATAATAACATGTAGTCCGTGGAATCCTGTAGCTACAAAGAATGTAGAGCCGTAAACCCCGTCTGCAATCGTGAAAGGTGCTTCATAATATTCCATGGCTTGCAGGGCAGTGAAGTAGAGGCCTAATAAAATTGTGAGTCCGAGTGATTGAATAGCTTGTTTTCGTTCACCTTCCATGATGCTGTGGTGGGCTCATGTGACTGTCACCCCTGATGCTAATAATACTGCGGTATTTAGAAGGGGTACTTCAAAGGGGTCTAGTGTGGTAATTCCTGTCGGTGGTCAGCATCCTCCTAACTCGGGTGTGGGGGCTAAGCTTGAGTGGTAGAAAGCTCAGAAGAATCCGAGGAAAAAGAATACTTCTGATGTAATGAATAAAATTATACCATAGCGTAGGCCTTTTTGTACTGGGGGTGTATGATGTCCTTGGAAGGTGCCTTCCCGAATAATGTCTCGTCATCACTGGATTATAGTAAGAAGAAGAAGAATTAGTCCAAGGGTTATTAATGTTGTTGAGTGGAAGTGAAACCAGATTGCTAGGCCGGATGTTATTAATAGAGCACCGACGGCTCCGGTTAGTGGTCATGGGCTAGGATCGACCATATGATATGCATGTGCTTGGTGTGCCATTAGACGTTTTCTTGTAGATAGAGGCTTAGTAGAAGTACAAACACATAAGCCTGAATTATTGCAACTGCAACTTCTAGAAGTGTAAGAAGGAAGAGAACGGCGGCGGTCAAGATTGCCACTGTTGGTATTATAGGTATTAGTACAAATACGGCGGTAGCAATTAGTTGGATGAGTAGATGGCCCGCAGTTAAATTGGCTGTGAGTCGTACTCCTAATGCTAATGGTCGGATAAATAGACTAATTGTTTCGATAATAATTAGTACTGGAATAAGGGGAATTGGGGTCCCTTCTGGTAGAAGATGTCCAAGGGCAACGGTTGGTTGATTACGCATTCCAATAATTACTGTAGCAAGTCACAATGGCACAGCAAATCCTATATTTAAAGATAACTGAGTTGTTGGTGTGAAGGTATACGGGAGAAGGCCTAACATATTGATAGTAATTAAAAAGACTATTAAAGAGGCAAATAATAAAGCTCATTTGTGTCCGCCTGTATTTAGGGGTAGTAGCAGTTGATTGGTAAATCGATTAATGAATCATGTTTGGAGGGTAATTAATCGGTTATTTAGTCATCGGGATGGAGGTGTTGGGAATAGTATTCATGGAAGTGCAATTGCGACGGCAATAAGTGGAATTCCTAAGAAGGAGGGGCTTGCAAATTGGTCAAAAAAGCTCATTATCATGGTCAGTCTCAAGGTTCAGTTTTGTGTTTTTCTTCGCTTATTGGTGCGGGCTCGTTTGGTGCCGTATGGCTTAGAATTTTGGTAGGGATGATGGTAAGAAAGATAATTCATGAAAACACTAGAATAGCAAATCAAGGGCTGGGGTTTAATTGGGGCATTTCACTAGAGGTGGTCGGTAGTCACCAAACTTTGGCTTAAAAGGCCAACGCTTTGTCCAATAATTAGCTTTCTAGTGAGGCGTCTTCTAGCATTAGTGAGGATCAGCTTTCAAAGTGTTCTAGTGGAACGGCTTCAACTACGATTGGCATAAAGCTGTGATTGGCACCACAGATCTCAGAACATTGTCCATAGAAGAGTCCTGGGCGGGAGGCAATGAAGGCAGTTTGGTTTAGTCGTCCTGGTACTGCGTCTATTTTTACACCTAGAGATGGGACGGCTCATGAGTGTAAAACGTCTTCAGCGGATACTAACACACGAATAGGTGACTCTATTGGAACAACTATTCGATGGTCTGTCTCTAGTAGTCGGAATTGGCCTGGTGTAAGGTCTTGAGTTGGAATTATATAGGAATCGAAGCCGAGGTCTTCATAGTCCGTGTACTCGTAACTTCAGTATCATTGATGTCCCATGGCTTTAATTGTTAGGTGAGGGTCATTGATTTCGTCTATAAGATACAAAATTCGAAGGGATGGCAGTGCAATCAAAACTAGAATGACGGCTGGTAAAACGGTTCATACAATTTCGATCTCTTGGGAGTCTAAGATATATTTGTTGGTAAGTTTGGTTGAGACCATTGCAATAATAATATAAAGTACTAGTGTACTAATTAAAAATACAATTATTAGTGCATGGTCATGGAAGTGAAGAAGCTCTTCTATAACGGGTGATGCCGCGTCTTGGAATCCTAGTTGTGTGGGATGTGCCATTAAGCTCTGGGCTTAAGACATACAGGGATTTAACCTGCAATTTCACCTTGACAAGGTGATGTAATTTGCATTTTACTAATGTCTTCAGAAGAAAGTGACAGAGTGGTTATGTGACTGGCTTGAAACCAGTACATGGGGGTTCAATTCCTCCCTTTCTCGTTAGTTTGATTGAACTCGTACGAACGCTGGCTCCTCGAATGTGTGGTAAGGGGGAGGGCAGCCGTGGAGTCATTCTACGTTCGTCATAGTTAATTCTACTGAAGACACTTCCCGTTTGGCGGCGAAGGCCTCTCATAGAATAAATAGGAATATAATTACTGCGACCAGGGAGATGAGTGATCCAATGGATGACACTGTGTTTCATAGGGCATAGGCGTCGGGGTAGTCAGAGTATCGTCGTGGCATTCCTGCTAAACCTAGGAAATGTTGGGGGAAGAATGTTAGATTAACACCAATAAATATTACACCAAAGTGGATTTTTGTTCAAGTATCATTTAGGGTATATCCTGAAAATAGCGGGAATCAGTGGACGAAGGCTGCTATAATAGCAAATACGGCCCCTATGGATAGTACATAGTGGAAGTGTGCAACTACGTAGTATGTGTCATGGAGAACAATGTCTAGTGAAGAGTTGGCTAGGACAATTCCTGTTAGTCCCCCTACGGTGAAAAGGAAGATGAACCCAAGGGCTCATAGTATAGGCGTGTCTCATTTAATAGAGCCTCCATGTAGTGTGGCAAGTCAGCTAAATACTTTTACCCCTGTTGGAATAGCAATAATTATTGTTGCGGATGTGAAGTAGGCACGGGTGTCTACGTCTATTCCTACGGTGAACATATGGTGTGCTCACACAATAAAGCCTAGGAGACCAATAGCCATCATAGCTCAAACTATTCCCATGTACCCAAATGGCTCTTTTTTGCCAGAGTAGTAAGCTACAACGTGAGAAATGATGCCAAATCCTGGTAAAATAAGAATATATACTTCTGGGTGGCCGAAGAATCAGAATAAGTGTTGGTAAAGGATTGGGTCCCCTCCTCCTGCCGGGTCAAAGAACGTAGTATTAAGATTACGGTCTGTAAGAAGTATTGTAATTCCGGCAGCCAGAACTGGTAGTGAAAGAAGTAGAAGTACTGCTGTTACAAGTACTGCTCATACGAAGAGAGGAGTTTGATATTGGGAGATGGCTGGGGGTTTCATGTTAATAGTGGTAGTAATGAAATTGATAGCCCCTAAAATTGATGAGACACCTGCTAGATGCAGTGAAAAAATCGTGAGGTCTACTGAGGCTCCTGCATGGGCAAGATTGCCTGCGAGTGGGGGGTAAACTGTTCATCCTGTCCCAGCTCCAGCCTCAACTCCTGAAGAGGCTAGTAATAGAAGAAATGATGGGGGAAGAAGTCAGAAGCTTATGTTATTCATTCGTGGGAATGCCATGTCTGGGGCCCCGATTATTAGTGGGACAAGCCAGTTTCCAAATCCTCCAATGAGAATTGGTATTACTATAAAGAAAATTATTACGAAGGCGTGGGCAGTGACGATTACATTATAAATTTGATCATCACCTAGAAGTGAGCCAGGTTGGCTCAGTTCAGCTCGAATGAGGAGGCTTAAAGCAGTCCCCACTATTCCGGCTCAGGCACCAAATACAAGATAAAGGGTACCAATGTCTTTGTGGTTTGTAGAAAAGAATCAGCGCGTAATTGCCACAGGTAGGGTAGCCGAGTATTTAGGCGGTGGGTTGTAGCCCCGAAGACAGAGGTTTAAGTCCTCTCCCTATCACCAGCCCCGTGGTGAAGAAGCATGTTGGATTGCAAATCCAAAGACGTAGATTAATACCCTGCCGGGGCTTTCCCGCCTTACTAGGCTAACGGCGGGAAAGTAGATGGATGCTCGCTGGCTTGAGCGCTTAGCTGTTAACTAAGAGTTTGTAGGATCGAGGCCTTCCCATCTAGTAAGGCCTTAGTTTAATAAAAACATTTGATTTGCAATCAGAAAATGCAAGATAGACTCTTGTAGGTCTTATCCAGGGACTAGAAGATTTTCACTTCTGCTTAGAGCTTTGAAGGCTCTTGGTCTAATGCTATCCTAAGTCCCTAGGTGGCGAGCATTAGGATGGCCGGGGTTACGGGTAAAAGACCTAGTGCAACTGTGGTGGAGAGGGTTAATGGGAGTGAGTTTTGGGTTGTTTGAATTCGTCAGGGGGTAATTGAGTTGGTAGTATTAGGGGAAATGGTAAGTGTTATCGCGTAGCAGAGCCGGAGGTAGAAATATAGGCTAAGCAGGGCAGCTAGAGCTATAATTGTGGCAGTAAGTGGGAAATTTTGTTTTGCTAGCTCTTGGAGAATTAGTCATTTTGGCATAAACCCTGTCAGCGGGGGGAGTCCTCCCAGTGATAATAGAACTAAGGCAGTTGTTGCCGTTAAGGTGGGGTTGTTTGACCAGGCTATTGCGAGGGTGTTAATTTTTGTAGCGGAGGATGATTTCAGGGTAAGAAATGCTGCTGAGGTTATAAAGATGTAGGTTCCCAGTGCAAGAAACGTGAGTTGAGGGGCATATTGAAGGATAATGATTATTCAGCCCATGTGTGCGATAGAGGAATAGGCTAGAACTTTTCGGAGTTGAGTCTGATTTAGTCCTCCCCACCCTCCGACTAATGTAGATATGAGTCCCAGTGAGGTCAGTAGAAGAGGGTCGATGGCTTGGGCTGTTTGGATAATGAGGGCTAGGGGGGCTAGCTTTTGTCAGGTTGATAGAATTAGGCCCGTGAGTAGGTCTAGTCCTTGCATAACTTCTGGCATCCAGAAGTGTATTGGTGCTAGCCCAATTTTAAGTGCAAGGGCGGTAATGACTATCGCACTGGCAATTGGGTTTGACATATTATTTATGTCCCATTCACCGGTAATTCAGGCGTTTGTTGTGCTTGCAAATAAGATTATTGCTGCTGCGGTTGCCTGGGCGAGGAAGTATTTTGTAGTGGCTTCTACTGCTCGAGGGTGGTGATGTTGCGCTATTAGAGGTACGATTGCTAGGGTATTAATTTCTAGCCCCATTCAAGCTAGTAGTCAGTGAGAGCTGGCGAAGGTCAGGGTGGTCCCTAATCCTAAGCTGGATAATAGGACTATTAGTACGTAGGGGTTCATTGATGGAGGAGGGACTTTAACCGTCATGTTCGGGGTATGGGCCCGAAAGCTTAATTAGCTGACTCCATCTTAGAAAGTGGTGTAGAGGAAGCACTAAGAGTTTTGATCTCTTGGGCATGGGTTCGACCCCCTTCTTTCTAAGAACTGAGGGGATTTTAACCCCTATCAGCCACTCTATCAAAGTGGTCCCTGAGCATTCGGGCACAGTTCCTAAACTATAGTTGTGGAGGAAGGCCTGCTAGTGCAACTGGTAGCGCAATATGTCATAACACCAGGGCCAGTGTTAGTGGGAGGAAGTTTTTCCATACAAGATGTATAAGTTGGTCATATCGGAATCGTGGGTAGGAGGCCCGCACTCAAAGGAAAACGACTGATAAAAATGCGGCTTTAACTATTAGGCTAATTGTTATTAGTTCAGGCATGTTGGGGAAGTGGGATGCTCCTAAGAAGAGAACGGCTGATAGGGTGTTTATTAATAAGATGTTGGCATATTCTGCGAGAAAAAATAGTGCAAATGGGCCCCCTGCATATTCTACATTGAAGCCAGAGACTAGTTCTGACTCCCCCTCTGTTAGGTCAAAAGGTGCCCGGTTTGTTTCAGCTAGAGTTGAAATATACCATATTGCAGCTAGGGGTCACGCGGGGGCTAAAAGTCAAATGCTTTCTTGAGTTGTGTTAAATGTTTGTAGGGTATATCCCCCGGAAAAAATAATTACGGAGAGTAAAATCAGCCCTAGGCTAACTTCGTATGAAATTGTTTGGGCTACTGCTCGTAGGGCTCCAATTAGTGCATATTTTGAGTTTGATGCTCATCCTGACCCTAGAATAGAATATACGGCGAGGCTTGATAGGGCTAGAATAAAAAGGACCCCTAGGTTTAGGTCAATTACTGGGTAGGGTATAGGCATTGGTGCTCACAATGTTATGGCCAGGGTTAGTGCGAGAATTGGGGTTGCTAAAAATAGAAATGGGGAGGATGTGGAGGGGCGTACGGGTTCTTTAATAAATAGTTTCACTCCGTCAGCAATTGGTTGCAACAGCCCGTAGGGTCCTACGACGTTAGGTCCTTTTCGTAGTTGCATATATCCTAGGACTTTTCGTTCAAGTAGCGTAAGAAAGGCTACCGCTAAAAGGACAGGGACAATATAGGCCAGGGGGTTAATTAGGTGATTTATTAAAGTGTTTAGCATAAACTGGGAAGAGGATTTGAACCTCTGGTATAAAGGGCTTAGGCCTTTCGCAATTTACCATGCTCTGCCACCCCAGTATGCCCTTATTTTGGGCGGCAGGGGTTTTGGCCCTCCCTTTATCTAATTTATTTGTTTTCATCAATTAGGGGTGGGGCGTGCTTTAAGTATAGGCCCCTCTTTTCCGATCCTTTCGTACTAGGAAAAGTAGCGTTACAGATAGAAACTGACCTGGATTACTCCGGTCTGAACTCAGATCACGTAGGACTTTAATCGTTGAACAAACGAACCCTTAATAGCGGCTGCACCATTAGGATGTCCTGATCCAACATCGAGGTCGTAAACCCCCTCGTCGATATGGACTCTGGGAGAGGATTGCGCTGTTATCCCTAGGGTAACTTGGTTCGTTGATCGGCTGGTTGGCCGGATCATTTTTGGTCAGATGTTCTGCGGCTTAGAGATGTTTCTCATGGTTTTAGGGGTTTGCCCCATTCCACTCGGAGGCTGTACTTTCCTCCGCGGTCGCCCCAACCGAAGGTAAAATTTCATATTCCACTAAGTTTTTGCTTCTTACGGAGTTGTTTAACGTGGGTGAATTTTGTACCTTAAGCTCCAAAGGGTCTTCTCGTCTTGTATTATTACACCCGCTTCTGCACGGATAGATCAATTTCACTGACTTGAAGGGGGAGACAGTTAAGCCCTCGTTTGGCCATTCATACAGGTCTCTATTTAAAAGACAAGTGATTGCGCTACCTTTGCACGGTCAAAATACCGCGGCCGTTGAACCCGTAGTCACTGGGCAGGCTGGACCTCCTATACTTATTTGTTGCAGGAGGCGATGTTTTTGGTAAACAGGCGAGGCTTGTGTTTGCCGAGTTCCTTCCCTTTCTTTTAGTCTTTCCTTTATTATAGCACTCCAGTGTGGGGTTAACGATCAGTTAGTTGCGGGGTTTTCTTGGTTTTTATATCATTCGCAATACTCTCTTTGGTTGGGTTCGTTAATTTCCAGTGGTTTGTCCGATCTGGTCTACACTTGTGCTTGGAGAAGAACAGGTCTTCTTGTTACTCATTTTAGCATAATTTCTCCCATGTGGGCATGGGGTAGCCTAATATCATTAGGGGAATAAGATTTTTTATCAGTATAATAAACTTTCTTCTGTCTGAGCTTTAACGCTTTCTGTTTAGATGGCTGCTTTTAGGCCCACTAGAACAGTATGTTTTAAGTATTGTGATCTTTATCCTCCTTTAATAAGGTTGTATCCTTTGTCAGAGGGGCTGTACCCCCTCTAACTAACTCCCGTGTATCTCCCTTGAAAACTACCTTGATTAAATGCGTTTTGGTTTGGGGGGCACGGGGCTGAACTTCTATCCATTTCTTAGGCAACCAGCTATCACCAGGTTCGGTAGGTCTGTCACTTCTACCCGGAGCTCTTCCCACTCTTTTGCCACAGAGACGGGTTAGCCCTAAGTTATATAGGCTGTCTCGGGGTAGCTCACCTGGTTTCGGGGTTTCAAACTAAAGGTCTCTTTGCTTGAGGGTTCTGGCTAAATCATGATGCAAAAGGTACAAGGTTTAGTCTTTGTTTTTTGGTGCTTATATGGTTTATTTCATTTCTCTTTCAGCTTTCCCTTGCGGTACTTTTTCTATTGCGCTTGGTTTAACCTTTTCTGTCTCCCATACTAAGGTAAAAAAATGGTTTAGTTTTTAGTGTTATGTTGTGTTTTGTTATAAACATTGTTGTATTATATCATTAATTAGGCTAGCTGTTTGGCTCAGGGTGATCCAATTTGCATGGATGTCTTCTCGGTGTAAGTGAGATGCTTAACTAACTCAGCCACGCCCTGGGTTTAATCCAAGTGCACCTTCCGGTACACTTACCATGTTACGACTTGCCTCCCCTTGTCAGTGCTTTGGTGTTATGAATCTTTATTGCATATTGACAGGGGAGAGTGACGGGCGGTGTGTACGCGCCTTAGAGCCGGGTTCAAAAGGACACTCTGCTTCCTTTTTACTACTAAATCCTCCTTCAAGCACTATTTCATGTTGCATGTTCGTAGTGTTCTATAAGTAGAAAATGTAGCCCATTTCTTCCCACTTCGTACGCTACACCTCGACCTGACGTTCTGGGTTGTGCCCATTTTGCTTACTTTTATTGCCTTCACAGGGTAAGCTGGCGACGGCGGTATATAGGCTGGGGTGGCTAGAAGTGGTGAGGTTTAACGGGGGTTATCGGTTCTAGAACAGGCTCCTCTAGGGGGGTCTAAGGCACCGTCAGGTCCTTTGGGTTTCAAGCTGATGCTCGTAGTACCCGGGCGGACGTCTAATTGTAGGTGGACGTCTAGGTTTATAGCTGAGCATAGTGGGGTATCTAATCCCAGTTTGTTTCTTAGCTTTCGTGGGGTCAGGTGGATTTTATTAAAGCTACTTTCGTAAAATTGGGCTTCGGACACCTAGAAGCGTATGACGGCCAAGGGGCCATTCGGCTTTATTGTTTTGTCTTCCTTAACCACCCTTTACGCCGTGATAATATCAACTAGGGCCTCTCGTTTAACCGCGGTGGCTGGCACGAGTTTTACCGGCCCTCTTAACCCTGACTGAGTCAAGTTTTCACTTATGGCTTAATGTCTATCACTGCTGAATTCCCTTGGGGGTGTGGCTTGGCTAGGCGTCTTGGGCTAAAGTTTGTGCCTGATGCCCGCTCCTCGTCCCCGGGCAGGGGATTGAGGGCATATTCACGGGACTGCGGAGACTTGCATGTGTAAGTTGGGCTAGAGCTGATAATAAGGTCAGGACCATGCCTTTGTGCATGCGGAGCTTACTAGGGCCCATCTTAACATCTTCAGTGTTATGCTTTGTATTAAGCTACGCTAGC